GTCCATTGCGATATATAACAACCAATCAACCTGCAAATGCTGTAAGAAACGAAAACGAAATGGCACAATATTTTTTTGCTACATGCCTAAGTGACGGAAAACAAAGAATCTCTTTTACATATCCACCCAGTTTGTCAACTTTTTTTGAAATGATACAAAAAAGGTGGTTTTTAGACACGACAGAAACAAGATCCTCGGAAGAACTATATAATCGTTGGGTTTCTACCAACGAACAAAAAAGAAAGAGCCTAAGCAACGAATTTATCAAGCGAATTGAAGCTCTAGACAAGGGTTCTCTTGATGATGTACTTGAAAAAAGGACTAGATTGTACAATGATGGGACTGAGCAAAACTGCTTACCAAAAGTGTATGATCCTTTTTTGAGCGGACCCCACCGTGGAACAATTAGAAATTTCGATTTGGACTCAAGCATCAACAATCCTTTAAACAACCCGATAGAAGATTCCCTAACAAGCATGTGGAATAAGCTTAAGCTTCAAGATATCCTTCCTAATGATTTCCGAGAATTTGAAGATCAAGAAGACAAAAGGAAAGAAGATCAAGAAAACAAAAAAAGTGAAGATCAACAACAAAAAGAATATCAATATCAAAGTGCATTAAGTGCATTTGAAGACGAAGATAAAGAATATCAAAGTGCATTTGAAGATGAAGATCGAGAAATTCGAAGTGAATTTGCAGGGGAACCAAGGCCTAATACGGCTTTGAATTTAAACGAAAATGATGAAATCGAAAATGATGAAATTGAAAACCTTGAAATTGCAATCGAAAACTTTGAAATCGAAAAAAAGGTTCCTCGATGGTCATACAAATTGAACGTGGATTGGGGGGATTTGGAAAACGAGCCAAAAGACAATGAAGAAGAGGAAAATCAGGCTTATGATATTTGTTCACCAGAAGTAAGACGCGTAGTCATTTATACTGAGAAAGAGACTGAGAACGAGACTGAGAACGAGACTGAGAAAGAGACGGAGACTGGTGCGAATGCTAGGACTATCGAAAAAAATACTAAGACTACTACTGACGAAGATAAGACAGATAAAACTGCCGAGAATGCTCGGACTATCGAAAATCCTAAGACTACTACTGACGAAGATAAGACAGATAAGACTGCCGAGAATATTAAGACTACTACTGACGAAGATAAGACAGATAAAACTGCCGAGAATGCTCGGACTATTGAAAATCCTAAGAATACTATTAAGGATAAGGAAGATAAGAAGGAGGAGGAGGAACCGGAAGAAATTGCTTTGCTTTCCTATCTAGAAGAACCAGATTTTGATCGCGATTTAATTAAAGGATCCATGCGAGCTCAACGACAACGAAGACAGAGATTACCTTTTAGTAAAACTGAGATTTGTCTGATTATATTAGGAATGGCTATCTCTTGTTCTACGGAATCAGAGGATGTCAATCAAAATATTGCCTCCTTTTGGCGACAATGTTTCATACTCGGGTTGGGACTTGGCTTATGTTGGCATTGCTCCGCGGAGTAGGCTTATTCTTTTTCTTTCTGTTCTCATCGAAAAATAAAGTAAAAGAAAACGTCACTATAGCTATAGTAAGTAGTAAATTACTAAAAAAAGAAAAATGGATAAATAAAATAAATAAAAGAAAAGATAAGAAGAAATTCGACCGCCCCCCATATATTTTATCCCCTCTCCTACAAAGAAACTTATAACACCAACCCCGTTCGTAATTCCATCAATTACCCCTCTATCAAAAAAAGACATTTGTTCTGCTAACCTTCTTATGCCACTAATAAAGATAGTTTTATAAAAAGCTTCAATATAAGCACAATTATATGACCAATTATAGAGAATATTGATTTTTTGGTCCCAGAAGAGTCTTTTAGGCCCCGTTTTCATAAATAAATTCATTAAGCCAAAATTATGAAAAGATGAATAAACAGGCCTATATAAAAGAGACGCTATAAATATTCCAAAAAAGGCTATACTTACTGAAAAAAATGCATTTGTGACAAATTCATACGAATCCATAGAATTGTTTGAATTTGACTGTAAAAAAGTTATCGTCGGAGCTAACCATTTTGATAATATATCAAAATAGACTTCCTTTTGATCAAAAGGAAGTCCTATGGATCCGATGAAACAAGTAAATAAAACCAATACAATAAGTGGAAATAGCATTGTATTGTCCGATTCCTGGGGATAGATTGAATTTTTTTTATTGGAAAAAAGAGTAATAGTAAAAAGAGGTCGCATCACATTTCTTGCATTCCCATGAATTGGATACCCTTTTTTCAAAAAAAGGGAAACGCTTTCAATATTATTTATTGTTGATAAAAGCAAATTTGCTTTTATCAATTTCAATCCATCTTTACCCCATATAGATAGTGAGTAGAACGAGCTATTTTTTTTGCCGTTAAAATTTTGAAAATAAACGTTTAAATGCCCCTCAAAAGTCAGTAAATACATTCGAAACATATAAAATGCAGTTAAACCCGCCGTGAAAGAAGCTATTATCGCAAAAAGAGGCGAATATCCCCAGCTATCATAAAGAATCTCGTCTTTGGACCAAAAACAAGCAAGAGGTGGAATACCACAAAGAGAAAGTGTACCTAACAAAAAGGAAGTTTTTGTAATTGGTAAATATTTTGTTAAACCCCCCATAAGAGCCATATTCTGGATTTTTTCTGGCGAATATCCAATACAGGTTTCCATTGAATGAATAATGGATCCAGAACCTAAAAATAATAATGCTTTCGAATAGGCATGGGTGATCAAATGAAATAAAGCCACTCGATAAGATCCCATACCTAAAGCTAACATAGTATAACCCAATTGAGATATTGTAGAATAGGCTAAACTTCTCTTAATGTCTCTTTGAGCAAGAGCCAAAGTAGCCCCTAATAGTAATGTTATCATACCTATTAAAGAAATAAAATTCATTACGTAGGGTATAGATATAAAAAGAGGAATAAGTCGAGCTACAAGAAAAATTCCTGCTGCTACCATAGTAGCAGCATGGATAAGAGCTGATATAGGAGTAGGCCCTTCCATGGCATCAGGTAACCATACATGAAGGGGAAATTGTGCCGATTTAGCAACTGCACCAACGAATAATAGGGAGGCAAAGAAAGTAAGAAATAAAGAATTGAACCCATCATTATCAATCAAATTTTTGGTTATTTCGAACAAATTTCGAAAGTCGAAACTACCCGTTATAAAATAAAAACCCAAGATTCCTAATAATAAACCAAAGTCCCCTACGCGATTAGTTACAAAGGCTTTTTGACAAGCACTTGCCGCAATAGGTCGTGTGAACCAAAAACCTATTAATAGAAAGGAACACATTCCAACCAATTCCCAAAAAAAATAAATTTGTATCAAATTAGAACTAGTTACTAATCCCAACATAGAAGCATTAGACAAACTCATATAAGCAAAAAATCTCAAATATCCTTGATCATGAGACATATAATTGTCACTATAAATAAGAACCATTATCCCAACAGTAGTAATTAATAATAACATAATGGAAGTAAGCGGATCTATCAAATAGCCAAATTCTAAGGAAAAATCATTATGGATAGTCCAGGACCATACATATTGATGAGCAATACTGACGTTTATTTGATAAATAGCCAGATCCGCTGAAAAAATCATAATGATACTGAGTAATAAAACACTAGGAAAAACCCACATACGGCGAAGGCTTTTTGTCGCGGTCGGAAAAAGGAGAAGTCCCACTCCTATAGCAATAGGAACTGGGAGTGGAACAAAAGGTATGATCCATGCATATTGATATGTATGTTCCATAAAAAAAGAAAACTTTTTGTATTTTTTTTTTTTTTATTATTTAATTGTTTCCGATTCACCAGTTCTTATCTCTTGGGGAAAAAGCAAAAAAGAATTGAATAAAGAAAATGACGATTTCAATTAAATAGAAATCAAATCGCATATAACTGAAAAAAAAAAAAGAAAACAAATAAATTATGAAAAATATTATTTATTATCAAGTGAAGTATCACTCAACCAATTAATATAACAACTAACTCATTGACTCGTTCTAATTTGAAAATGGAAATTTTGACAATTTTTACAATAGCGTTTTTTATTTTTCAAGCAGGTAGGTTTCATGAAACTTTTTGATCTATTTTTTGTTAATTTAATATAACACGACGAAACTATCTGGAGATACTCAATCAAATCCCTTTTTATTATTAAATTAATAAGAATAAGCAATTAAATTGCTATATCTATAGCAGCAAGAAATGGAGATCGTCGAAATAAATCTTAATGCGAAGAGAAGATAAGATATATTAAATAGTAACAAAGAAAAATGAGAAAAATGATTCTTTACTTTTGATCTTGTATGTACGGATATTTTATCTAATACAGTAAAAAATCTCTATTTTGATCAATAGAAGTCTTACCCAGTTAACTATAATATAGTAAATAACCTCTTTATTTTTTTCTGTTTTCATTTTTAATGATGGTTCCAAAAAAACGTATTCGTCAAAATATTTGTAAATTCAAAAAGGTGCTGGGCGACAGTAAAAGAATTTGCTTTTGCAAGATATCTTTTTTCCGGGAATTTTCAATTTTTTTTTTTTGTGCGACTAATCGAAAAAAGTAATGTAGTAAAGCATTGAACTATTCTAAATTGAATGCCGACGAATCGCTCAATTTGCTAATTTCATTTAGTAAATTAGTAAAATAATAGGAAGTATTCCCATCAATTTATATTATCTTTCTTTATTTATTGGGGTAAATGGCTACTCAGGATTCTGTATATATTTTTTATATTAATTATATACATAAAATATATATATATTCTATAATCTATTTACCGAATATTGCAATAACCAAAATAAATGATTATTTTTACTTAATACTTAAGTAAAATTGAGTTCAAGGTATAAGTATAACATTTTTATCTTTCGTTTTTTTTTTTTTTGTAAGTTTTTGTGGGATAGGGATTAGAATCTTTCCCATCTATTCACTTTTTCAAATGAAAATAATACAAAAACTAAAAAAAGTCTTCTTTTTTTAGTTTTAGGAAGGTTTTCATTTTAATATAGAATATATCTCGCATAAAGATAGAGAAAAAATTCTCAAAAAATAAGAATTGGGTCACGATCTAGTTAAGACGGGTAAATTCTCGAAGAGCTTCCCTTTTAACTAGATAAAAAAAAGCATTGGATTATGAAAACTTACACTATTTCACAACTAAAGATTCTTTTTTCTTTTTCTTTTATTGAATATGTTCAAATAGTTATTATTTTTTTATTATTATAGTAAGTCTTTATTCATTTTTTTTCTAAAGCTAAGGGATACTAATTCAATCCTGCCATCTCAACGATTGAATATTGAATATAGATGGGCTATTATGATTTCGAGCACGCCGCTATGGTGAAATTGGTAGACACGCTGCTCTTAGGAAGCAGTGCTAGAGCATCTCGGTTCGAGTCCGAGTGGCGGCATCTTCAAAAAGAACTAAAATAGATCCTATTCTATAATGAATTGAATTCTTGAATTCCATATTTACTTTTAGGATTTTTATGATATTTTTGACTTTAGAACATATATTAACTCACGTCTCTTTTTCGATTGTTTCAATTGTAACTACTATTTATTTGATGACCTTATTAGTCCACGAAATTGTTGGACTATATGATTCGTCAGAAAAAGGGATGAAAGCTTCTTTTTTGTGTATAACAGGATTTTTAGTGATTCGGTGGATTTATTCAGGTCATTTCCCCTTAAGTGATTTATATGAATCATTAATGTTCCTTTCGTGGAGTTTTTCCATGATTCATTTAGTTCCCTATTTTAGGAACCATAAAAATCATTTAAGTACAATAACCACGCCAAGTGCTATTTTTACCCAAGGGTTTGCTACTTCAGGTCTTTTAACTGAAATTCATCAATCCACAAAATTAGTACCCGCTCTCCAATCTCAGTGGTTAATGATGCACGTAAGTATGATGGTATTGAGCTACGCAGCTCTTCTATGCGGATCTTTATTATCAATGGCCCTTCTAGTAATTACATTTCGAAAAAACCTAGAGATTCTTGGTAAAATTCATTATTTATTAACGGGTCCATTTTATTCTGGCGAGACAAAATACATGAATGAAATAAGCAATGTTGTGCGAAATCCTTTTTTTATTTCGTTTAGAAATTATCATAGGTATCAATTCATTCATCAATTGGATTTTTGGGGTTGTCGTATCATTAGTCTAGGTTTTCTCTTTTTAACCATCGGTATCCTTTCCGGAGCAGTGTGGGCTAATGAAGCGTGGGGGTCATATTGGAATTGGGATCCCAAGGAAACTTGGGCATTTATTACTTGGGCTATATTTGGGATTTATTTACATACTCGAACAAATAAGAATTTGCAAGGCATAAACTCTGCAATTGTGGCTTCTACGGGATTTCTTATAATTTGGATATGCTATTTCGGGATAAATCTATTAGGAATAGGACTACATAGTTATGGTGCATTCACATTAACTTCTAATTGAAGAAGGATCCTTAGAAATCGAATACAGGGACAGGGGGATAGCGTATATAACAAAAGTTTGTAAGAGTTTTTGTTTGAGAACCATAAAGTTTTTTACGGTTCTCAAACAAAAACTCCAAACGTATCTAATTCAATCAAGTTTTTTTTACTTGATAGATATCTTATTATATTATTCTTTTATTTTTTTGATAAAAACAAAGTATCTATAAAAAAAAATAATTAGATAAAATAATTTCTACCTTGTCAACTGATAGGGAAAAAACGAAATCTGGATAAATACCAATACCAATTATTGGTAAAAGTATACAAATCGAAACAAAAAGTTCTCGCGGTCCGGAATCAAAAAAATGAGAGTTTGGGGCATGAAATTGTTTGTATCCATAGAAAATCTGACGTAACATAGATAATGAATAGATAGGAGTTAATATCATTCCAATTGCCGTTAGAAATGTAATGGGTATTTTTGACATGAAAAAATATTTTTGGCTAGTTATTATTCCAAAAAATACTACCAATTCCGCAAAAAAACCGCTCATTCCTGGCAATGCAAGAGAAGCCATTGAGAAACTACTAAATAATGTAAATATTTTTGGCATTGGGATAGCTATTCCTCCCATTTTGTCGAGAGAAACAAGACGTATTCTATCATAACTCGTTCCTGCCAAGAAAAAAAGCGCAGCGCCAATAAATCCATGAGAGATCATTTGTAAAATAGCCCCATTGAGTCCCGCATCTGTTATGGAACTAATTCCTATAATTGTGAAACCCATATGAGATACGGAAGAATAAGCAATTCTCTTTTTTAAATTATGTTGACCAGGAGATGTTGAAGCTGCATAGATTATTTGAATGGTCCCTATTATCATCAACCCGGGAGAAAATAGAGAATGAGCGTGGGGTAATAATTCCATATTGATACGAACTAATCCATATGCTCCCATTTTTAATAAGATTCCGGCTAAAAGCATACATGTACTATAATGTGCTTCTCCGTGGGTATCCGGTAACCATGTATGTAGGGGTATGATTGGAAGTTTTACAGCATAAGCAATAAAAAATCCAAGATATAATAGTATTTCCAATACTACAGGATATGATTGATTAGCTAATGTTTCAAACTGTAATGTCGGTTCATTAGAAGCATATAAACTCATACCCAGAACTCCGATTAAGAGAAAAATAGAACCCCCCGCAGTATACAAAATAAACTTTGTAGCTGAGTACAAACGTTTCTTCCCGCCCCACATAGAAAGAAGTAGGTAGACAGGAATTAATTCCAACTCCCACATAATGAAAAAAAGTAAAAGATCTCGAGAGGAAAATGATCCTATTTGACCGCTATACATTGCTAACATTAGGAAATGGAACAATCGTGAATCTCGAGTAACCGGCCAAGCCGCTAAAGTAGCTAGAGTGGTAATAAATCCCGTCAGTAAAATGGGTCCTATGGAAAGTCCATCGATTCCGAGTCTCCAGTGAAAATCAAAAATATTTATCCATTTATAATCCTCTTCCAATTGGATTAATGGATCGTCCAATTGAAAATGATAACAGAATGCATAGGTGGTTAGAAGGAGTTCTAATAGACAAATACAAATAGTATACCACCTAATTACCTTATTTCCTCTATGAGGGAAAAAGAAAATGAGAGAGCCCGCGAATATCGGCAAAACAACAATTATTGTTAACCAAGGAAAAGAATTCGTGGTAAAGACAAGATACACTTTGGACAGAAAAACCCATACTCGATATTATATATATCTAATTATGTATTTTTCGAGTATGGGTTTTTGTCGGTAAAGAAAAATAAAAAGAGTGCAAGTAGAATTTTTTGCAAGGTATCAATAAGCTAGACCCATGCTGCGAGTTGTCTCATGCCATAAATAAACCCGTACACTCAGGAAATCCGTTGGACAGGCGGATTCACACCTTTTACAACCCACGCAGTCTTCTGTTCTTGGAGCAGAAGCAATTTGTTTAGCTTTGCATCCGTCCCAAGGTATCATTTCTAATACATCTGTGGGGCAAGCTCGTACACATTGGGTACACCCTATGCATGTATCATAAATCTTTACTGAATGTGACATTGGATCTATCCATTTTTTGAACATCATAAATTTTCGATCTAGTTCTAGTAAAATAACTTAGTATTAGTAAATGAAATACATTTAAACACCAGATGAATCAACGATTTCCATTTACTAGAATGAGTTTGTAATCAATCTACTTCTGTATCTGCTCATGAGAGAGGACCAAGATACTTCGCCTTCTTAGATTTTCAAAAATAGCGTCTATTCTTTTCTTTATCTATATGCCTACGATTACTGCTATTTATTTAACAAATTTGATTGATTGATACGAGTTGATTTTCTATTACGATGAATTGACGAAACAATAGCTAATCCAATAGCCGCTTCAGCGGCTGCAATACCTATAACAAAAATCGAGAAAATGTCTCCTTTTAATTGACGACTATCAAAAAAATCAGAAAATGTTATGAAATTCAAATTCACTGCATTCAGTATAAGCTCAAGACACATAAGCGCTCTAATCATATTTCGACTTGTAATCAATCCATAGATACCCATAGATAATAAATAGGCGCTCAAAACAAGTATATGCTCGAGCATCATTGAACTACCCCGCACCAATTCAATCTTGATTCATTTCAATATGAACAATAATGTAACTGAACTGATAGAGTATACCAAGTATGTAATGAAAATATTGGTAATAGACCTAACTAAAACATTTCCATTTTATACATGAACAAGCTAAAAGAAGCATTAAAATAAAAAAGAAAAGAAAGGAAATCCTTAGTTTTTTTTTATGAGTATTTATTACTGACGAGTTATAGCAATTGCGCCTATCAAGGCAACTAAAAGAATTATAGAAATAAGTTCAAATGGAAGAAAAAAATCCGTTGATAAATGAATCCCAATTTGTTGACCATTATTTATCAAATCCTGTTCTAGAATTTGGTTTGATCTTGTGGTCCAAATAATTCCGTACCATGATGTATCTGAAATAGTAGTAATTAGTGAAAAAAAAAGACTTGTACAAACTAGTGAAGTGATCCCATCCCCCGCAGTCCAAAGGTGGGCATCATTGGAATATTCTGAACGATTCATGAACATCACAGCAAAAACGATTAGGACATTTATGGCTCCCACGTAAATAAGTAGCTGTGCCGCAGCTAGAAAATAGGAATTCGAAAGAATATGGAATAAGGATATACAAACAAGCACCAATCCCAACGAAAAGGCAGAATAAATAGGATTGGTAAGTAATACTACTCCTAGACCACCGACTATAAGACCCAACCCTAAAAATACTAAGAGAAAATCATGTATTGGCGCAGGTAAATCCATTTTTTATTTTATGTAAATATGTAAAATTAAGAGAGAAATTCAGCCGAAATCCTTCATGACCTTATTGACCCGACCGAGAAAAAAGACATTATCCTATTTTTTAATACGTTTCTAGTTTCTAATTGAATGAAATCCTTTTATAGGGTGTTAGTTGATGTAGATACACTTAGTCATTTTACTTGCATCTGCTTTTTCTATACGAAAAAACGAAAAAATGCAATTTCATTTATAGATTTCGAAAGCCTCATATATTTTAGAATTTTTAACACAAAGCAAGCCCCGATTCTTAACAATCTTAGGATTCTTAGGTTTAGGTATTGATTAAGCAAACTTCGCTTCCTCAAGTTCAATCAAAACCAAATTTGACTAATCTAATTAAGTAATTGTTATTGAATGAACAGAATTACCCACGCTTTTTGTTATTGGAATCGAATTCATAATTGTTTGAATTGTGTAATCTCCAATTATTGACATTGGTAATCGACCCAAAGCAATTTGATTATAATTTAATTCGTGACGATCATAAGTAGAAAGCTCATATTCTTCAGTCATTGATAAACAGTTTGTTGGACAATACTCGACGCAGTTACCACAAAATATACATATTCCAAAATCAATACTGTAATTAAGCAATCGTTTCTTTCGAATATTCGTTTCCAATTTCCAATCAACAACAGGTAGATCTATAGGGCATACACGAACACATACTTCACAAGCAATACATTTATCAAATTCAAAATGTATTCGACCACGAAAACGCTCCGATGTGATGAATTTTTGATAAGGATAGTGAATAGTTACCGGCAAACGATTCGCATGAGATAGGGTAATCAAAAAACTTTGGCCAATATACCTCGTAGCTCGTACTGTTTGTTGACCATAATTCATGAACCCAGTTACCATAGGGAGCATATCGTGAATATCTCTGAATAAATTTCATGTTTCTTTCTATTGGTTGAGAGAAGTTATGAAGCTATACTATCATATCCTAAAAATCCCATGCCATGCCTTTCCATTATAATGAAAGGAGTTGGAACGAAGTTGTTAATAAAAAATTCCCCAAAGAAATAGGTAAAAGAAATTTCCACCCAAGATTCAATAGTTGGTCCATTCTCAGCCTAGGTAAAGTCCATCTTGTTGTGATAGGAATGAACAGGAACAAAAAAGCTTTAGCTAATGTAATAAAAATACCTATTGTCGTTCCAAAGACTCTACACACTTCATTATTTCCGAAAAGCTCAGGAATGAGTATGTACGGAATAGAAAAATTCCAACCACCCAAGTAAAGAACTGTTACAAATAATGAAGAAACTAGTAGGTTTAGATAGGAAGCAAGGTAAAATAAAGCAAATTTAATACCCGAATATTCGGTTTGATAACCCGCAACTAGTTCTTCCTCTGCTTCCGGTAAATCAAAAGGTAATCTCTCACATTCCGCTAGGGAAGAAATTAGAAAAACCATAAACCCTATAGGTTGACGCCACAGATTCCACCCCCAAAAACCATATTTTGATTGCGCCTCAACTATATCAACTGTACTTGAACTGTTAGATAATTCTAGTCGATGGTAACATCACTCTTCCCGTCGCTATTGCAAAAACGTACATGAAACTTCAACTTCATACGGCTCCTCGATGGCCACAAATAAATATAAGGACCTCTTTGATGGTATCTCACTATGTTTGTTGTTTGTAGAGTAGGTCGAGTAACGATACATCGTAAAGTCCAAAATTAGACCAATGCAATCCTGTCTGCTATAAAAAAGTGCTTATGAATTGATCTTATCCTTTAGAATAGAATTTCAACTTTATTTAGTAAAAACTTCATCCTTAAATAAACTACTTATGACTATTTGTATTCATACCCCTTTCCATTACGAAAAAAAAAAAAAGACACTCTATTAGTTATATTAGTTATTAGTTCATGAATTGTGATAAGAGTTATATGTGTATTAATTATTAATATGGATAAAGAAATAAAGAATAAGAGTTCCGTTTTTTTTTTTCTTTCGTTCCTCTTCTTCTTTCTCATAAAAAAGAATCTAAAAGAAAATAAAGGATTACTTCGTTCCTGATAGGAATTTCTTGAATCAGTGGATAGGAGCATACTCTGGATCGGGATCATGGGGAAGTACTACTTGATCGTTTCTACTAACTTAAAGCCCCTATTAGGATTCCTTTTATACGGAAATATCCGTCCCTCGGGATACTCTATATTACTAATCTTTTGTGTACCTTAGTATTCCTAACCGTCCACTAATTTTTGCCCAACCCCCCCATAGTATAGTAATACAAAGATATAGTAAAAAGTAAAAACTCCCTATAGGTTGATCTTTTGTATCCGCTTCAAAACCCTGATGACTAATCCACCAATCTTTGGGAAACAGTTTCTAGTTTCTACTGCTTATCTTTACTTTGACTTAACTCTTGTACCTAGGGAATGAGACTCAATTTTTTACTGCCAATTTTTAAGCTGTTTTGTTTCACTCATATAACTATCTGTATTTAATTTAGTTCATCGCCCCGACTGATGAATATCCTAACGAATCGCACGTAGAGAGATTGATAATACACATGGAGTTAATGGTATTTCATAACTAATTGATTGAGCAGCGGCTCGTAGACCACCTAAAAAGGAATATTTATTATTTGATCCATACCCTGACATTAGAAGTCCAATAGGAGCAATACTTGAAATTGCAATCCATAAAAAAACACCTATACTCAGATCGGCTAGAACAAGGCGATAGCCAAAAGGAATTACGGAATAACTTAATAAGATTGATATGACCGCGATAGACGGCCCAAGACTGAATAAAAGAATATCCCCTCTAGAGGGGAGAAGATCCTCTTTGAAAATGAGTTTGGTCCCATCTGCTAAAGCTTGAAGAATTCCGAAAGGACCGGCATACTCGGGTCCAATACGTTGTTGTATTCCTGCAGATATTTGTCGTTCTAACCACACAATTACTAGCACCCCTATGACGATTCCCGATAAAGGAGTAAAAATAGGAACAAGCAAGCATATGAGTCCGTAAAACTCTTTTAATGATTCCGATCTGGAAAAGGAATTGATAGCTTGTTGTACTTTTGTCGTATCCATTATCATTTCAACGGTCAACTTCTCCCATAATGATATCTATACTACCTAGTATTGTCATAATATCAGCCAATTTCATTCTTTTAACTAGCTGAGGAAGAATTTGCAAATTGATAAAACCTGGTGGACGAATTTTCCATCTCCAGGGAAAAACACTCTGATCCCCTATTAGAAAAATTCCCAACTCCCCTTTAGGGGCTTCTACTCTCACATAAAGTTCTTGTTTTGACAATTCAAAAGTGGGCGAAGGTTTTTTACTAATAAATCGATAATCAAAATCATTCAATTCGAAATCCCTTGCACTATCAAAGCGGCGTACTTCTAAATTTTCATAAGGACCCCCCGGGATTTGTTCCAGAGCTTGTTGAATAATTTTGATAGATTCTTTCATTTCACTGATTCGGACTAAATAACGCGCTAAAGAATCGCCTTCTTTTTGCCATTGCACTTCCCAATCAAATTCGTCATAAGACTCATAATGATCAACTTTACGAAGATCCCATGGCATTCCGGAAGCTCGTAGCATGGGTCCGGATAAGCCCCAATTTATTGCTTCCTCTCCGCTAATAAAGCCCACCCCTTCAACTCTTTCCAAAAAAATAGGATTCCGTGCAATAAGTTTTTGATATTCAGTAACCCCTGTTACAAAATAATCACAGAAATCTAAACATTTATCTATCCATCCATGAGGTAGATCAGCAGCTACTCCCCCAATACGGAAATAATTATGCATCATTCGCATACCCGTGGCAGCTTCGAATAGATCATATATAAGTTCTCTCTCTCTGAAAATATAGAAAAAAGGAGTCTGCGCACCGATATCCGCCATAAAAGGGCCAAGCCATAACAAATGAGAAGCTATGCGACTCAGTTCCAGCATAATGACTCTAATATAGCTGGCTCTTTTAGGTACTTGAATATTTCCTAATTGTTCTGGTGCATTTACTGTTATTGCTTCTGTAAACATAGTAGCTAAATAATCCCAACGTGTTACATAAGGCAGATATTGTATAATTGTTCGATTTTCTGCAATTTTTTCCATTCCTCTGTGTAAATAACCCAATACAGGTTCACAGTCAATAACAGCCTCACCATCTAGAGTAACGATGAGTCGAAGAACACCATGCATTGATGGGTGTTGAGGACCCATATTGACTATCATGAGATCTTTTCTTGTAGTTGGTACAGTCATATATTTTTTCTCCGATTCCTTGATTCCTTATTCCGTGAATTGCTGCAAACGAATTTCAAAATTAATTGGGGTGGGTTTTTATCTCCCGAATAGCGAATTTACTAATTAATTCTTTATAACGTACTCTATTTTTCTTTGACAAATAAGATAGTAGCCGTTGACGTTTTCCTAGAATTTGACGTAAACCTCTCTGAGATAAATAATCTTTTCTGTGCAATTCTAAATGTGAAGTAAGTCTCCTTATCTTATTGGTGAAACTGAATATTTGAAATTCAACAGACCCCTTTTTTTCTTCTTGCGAAATAGAAATAACTGAGATAAATGAATTTTTTACCATAAAAAGAATTCTTCTCACTCCCGCTTTTTTTTTTACAAATTGACAAATCTGGGTTTTACCGATCACTAATAATAATACATTTGCGTTTGTTATACACCAAAAGTTCATTTGAATTTTTTTAGATACTTGCTTTTTTTATCAAATTCGATTACTCAATCCACTTTTCCTTTTTTCGGATATGAATACAAAAACGGGTATGGCTGATCGACTTTGCACTCAAAAAAGAGAAGCAGTTGGACTTAAGATTAAGAAGAGCCTGCCGATTCTTAATTCATTTCGGATAGGATAATGTCGTTAAATCAGTATTATTTATGTACCAGAATCTAATATAACATAACACTTTTGTCTATCTCCTTGCCTTCATATACCATATAAGATATGGCATGTGATTCATAAAAAATGGACCATCAAGTAATTCTCAATTGTGGATACATACGGATTCTTGACATACTGAAACAACTACCATTATTGGTATCAAACCAATAGCGATTCATACAAGCTAAATCTTCTAATCGATAATTGGGCCAAAGAAATAATTTAAACTTCATAAATTTCTTTGCATTTATATCAAAACTTTTACCTTTATCCAAAACTTGAAGACAGTTACTTGTACTTGCTTTGTTACCCTTACAAAATGCTAGATCTCTATCCACAACATTTCCATCTCCTGAATTTAAACAAAGTCGAATTCTTAACTCTCTACGACGTCTAGGAGATAAAATATTTTCAATAACAAGTAAATCATTATGATTTTTTTCTCTATTCCCGAGCAACTTTTTGTGTCGAGGAATGGGTTTATAAAAACCCTTCTTATCAACATCAACATTTCTTTTTTCTTGGCTTTTTTGATAACTTTTCATTTTTTGCTTATTTTTAAGTACATGTAAAACCGTTATTGTTTGATACATAATAGATTGCCCATCCCATTTTATTGATAACTTAGCCGGTTCAATAAACAAATATCCCTTTTTTACTAACTCGGCAATAGGTTGAGTATTTGTCAATGGGATTAGCTCTACCCTCAGGTCCTCTCTTTTGATCGAAATTAGAGTAATTTCCGTTGGATTTTGCAGTCTAACCAGTAGAGAAATTACTTTTATATTATCGTATAGTACATTATTCGAATACAAAGGTGAAGGTTCGTCTAATTTTGCTTGAAAAACAGAATTTTTTTTTAGTAAAAGATCTAATTCTGATGTTTTCTTCTTCTTAGGTTGCTTGTCATTTTTGTTAGAATCTTCTTTCAAATCTTTTTGTTGGTTTGAGCCATCTGAGCCAATATTTCCCTGGACTGACTTTTTATTTTCTTCTTTCTTTTTAGTTTCTAATTCAGAATCCTTTTTTTCAATAGCGTTCTCATCTCCATCAAAATTGAAAAGAAGCGAATTGATTGGTATGCTCCATGGTTGAATCTTATATGTATCATAAAGTGACACAAATTCTGGGGGTAAAAACGAGAGTTTCAGAGTAGATGTCTTAGATATCGGATCCATTTTTATTCTTTCTTCATTCATTCCCATCCAGTCAAAAATGTTTTTTGTTCGATTGGCCGCGTTAAGTTGTTTATCAATCGCGAGAGAAAAAGTCTTTTTCTTATCTTTCTTATCTTCTTTATCAATTTTTGGATAAATATTACGTTTTTTAATATTTTTAAGAATGTTGACCTCAATATCCAGATCGAGCCAGAACTCTATATCCTCCATTTTTGTTTTAAGAGAAAAATCAAAAATTCTCCAATCAAAATATTTTCTCTCCCGATTTCTATGCCTATCGTAGTCTTCTCTTTTTTTTAGAGAACCAGTACCAACTACATCCTCCGACAGATCATATAATTCAAGAGAATATTTCTTGTTTTTATAATTAAAGAGAAGCTCGTTGCCCTCATTTACTTGTAATGGTGATCTAGAAATATATGAACCCTTCTTATCTTCATAATGAATATATTTATGTGATAAACGATCATATTTGTAATTTTTCAATTTTTTATTTAGTACAGGAGCCTTCGCATAATTCTTGTTTTTTTCGTTCTCATAATGAATTAATTGGTCTTTTTTCTGTTTATAAAAATCCAGATTTTGAGAGTTTTTAGTTTGAACCATAGAACTCTTCTGGATTCTATTTCGCCATTTTTGCGTTTGCGCTACTAGTCGAGACCATTGAGGTTTTGATAAATTGTACTGATAGTGATAACGTCCCCTTAACCAATTTTTCCATTCATTTATTCTCATATTGTGGATTTTCTTATGCCCTGATTTCGAATGAGATATTCCTTGTCTTCTAAAGGAATCTTTTATTTGATCCTTAAGAAAAAGAAGTGTTCCCTGATATTGAAGTACAGATTTCCAGTGATACTTGTTAATAATTTGAGTTTGTGATAATTTGTAAAATACGTATGCCTGTGACAAAGAGGCGAGATCGCAAAAAGAATATTCATTATTATTACTACTATTAGAAATAGAAAGTGATTCTTTTATAGTCGAAATAAAACGCATTTTTTTTTGATTTGGTTCATCATTAGGACTGTATTTCACAAAAGTGTTCTTATTTGATTCAAGAAAAACTTTGACATTGATTCTCATACTATTAATTATATATAAAGGGATCTCTATGTATATCCTTTCAATAAACAATTTTACGAAATAGTGCCATTTGCGTATTAATCGGGTATTCCTTCTTTTGAATATTTGCAAAATCCCTTTCTGCGGCTCTAATTTCTTATCATCATAACTTGGTTTCTTAGAACTCATTTCGATATCTGGAATTCTAATTATTTTTATAGTTTCTGTTGTGATTGTTTTAATTTGATCTTTGATTGCATTTGTACTATCAGCCATATCAGGTATTTTTTTTGATGTTAGGGAATCATTTATCCAATCCATGGATCTAACTTGATCGAGCGATTCAGTAATAGGATTATTACTTACTATATCATTATCATTTTTTCTATTTATACTTAATTCCTCCCACTCAGATACTGGAATTGTCTTTACTTTTCTAAGTTCTTGGATTTTTCTTTTGATAAATCCAATTATTTTGAAAATCCAACGTATTTGTTTTTTTAAAACCTTTCTAAACCTTTTTGTTCTTTGCTTTAAAATTCTTAGAGCTAGAAAACCTTCCTTTTTCACTTTTTTGAGGTTTGTATCAATTTCTTTCCAAATAGGTTTAAAAAAGGAGGGTTTTTCTCGGTAAGGGCCAAAGGGTCCTTCGGCTTCCATTCCGAAAGGTGTTAAAAAACAAAAATTCCCTTTTTTACCTTTTCCTTTCTTTTTCATTGGATCTTTATGATTAGATTCTACTTGAGGTTTGTGCCAAGGTTTTAGATCGAAAGGAAATAGGATCTTTATCTGAATACCATCGTCTAACCAATTTTGGGGGAATTCATTTTCTGATAATGGAATCCCTTCATAAGTACATTTAACATGCATTTCTTTACTCCACGCTTTCCAATCCTCGCGCCACTCGGGACATTGAAATAATAGCATACGGCCAATATTTTTGGCTATTATCAACGAGGGCAGTATTATATATTTTCTAAGAAATGATAGGGTTACTAAAAGCACACCCCTTAGTCGTTGAGCCTCATAAAGTTCGAAAAAGTCTGCTACCTTCTTCTCCTCCACCTCTTCCCTCGGATCTTTTTGCTCTGCTTGCTCCAGCCTTTTTTTCTTTTTTTCTTCTGTATCTTTAGAATGCGAATGAAAAGTTTTGAATTCCACGCATTTACCCACCAAATTTCTGATTCTGAAAAGCAAACTCTGCATTTCGAGGATATCAAAAGAAAAAAAAAAAAACAATTTTCTGTCTTCTTGGCCCAAAAAAAGCGGGGAACGCACATATGGGTGAAACAGTGGAAAAATAGAAATTTTGCGTCGTTGAGCTCGCATGGATCCTTTAATTAAATCGCGATCAAAATCTGGTTCTTCTAGATAGGAAAGCAAAGCAATTTCTTCCGGTTCCTCCTCCTCCTTCTTATCTTCCTTATCCTTAATAGTATTCTTAGGATTTTCAATAGTCCGAGCATTCTCGGCAGTTTTATCTGTCTTATCTTCGTCAGTAGTAGTCTTAATATTCTCGGCAGTCTTATCTGTCTTATCTTCGTCAGTAGTAGTCTTAGGATTTTCGATAGTCCGAGCATTCTCGGCAGTTTTATCTGTCTTATCTTCGTCAGTAGTAGTCTTAGTATTTTTTTCGATAGTCCTAGCATTCGCACCAGTCTCCGTCTCTTTCTCAGTCTCGTTCTCAGTCTCGTTCTCAGTCTCTTTCTCAGTATAAATGACTACGCGTCTTACTTCTGGTGAACAAATATCATAAGCCTGATTTTCCTCTTCTTCATTGTCTTTTGGCTCGTTTTCCAAATCCCCCCAATCCACGTTCAATTTGTATGACCATCGAGGAACCTTTTTTTCGATTTCAAAGTTTTCGATTGCAATTTCAAGGTTTTCAATTTCATCATTTTCGATTTCATCATTTTCGTTTAAATTCAAAGCCGTATTAGGCCTTGGTTCCCCTGCAAATTCACTTCGAATTTCTCGATCTTCATCTTCAAATGCACTTTGATATTCTTTATCTTCGTCTTCAAATGCACTTAATGCACTTTGATATTGATATTCTTTTTGTTGTTGATCTTCACTTTTTTTGTTTTCTTGATCTTCTTTCCTTTTGTCTTCTTGATCTTCAAATTCTCGGAAATCATTAGGAAGGATATCTTGAAGCTTAAGCTTATTCCACATGCTTGTTAGGGAATCTTCTATCGGGTTGTTTAAAGGATTGTTGATGCTTGAGTCCAAATCGAAATTTCTAATTGTTCCACGGTGGGGTCCGCTCAAAAAAGGATCATACACTTTTGGTAAGCAGTTTTGCTCAGTCCCATCATTGTACAATCTAGTCCTTTTTTCAAGTACATCATCAAGAGAACCCTTGTCTAGAGCTTCAATTCGCTTGATAAATTCGTTGCTTAGGCTCTTTCTTTTTTGTTCGTTGGTAGAAACCCAACGATTATATAGTTCTTCCGAGGATCTTGTTTCTGTCGTGTCTAAAAACCACCTTTTTTGTATCATTTCAAAAAAAGTTGACAAACTGGGTGGATATGTAAAAGAGATTCTTTGTTTTCCGTCACTTAGGCATGTAGCAAAAAAATATTGTGCCATTTCGTTTTCGTTTCTTACAGCATTTGCAGGTTGATTGGTTGTTATATATCGCAATGGACGATTCCATCGTTTATAATCGAAAAGAAGAGTCACAATAGGTTTTTCAAATTTCTCCTTTGTTTTTTCCTCTTCATCCACTTGGATCTCTTCGGAATCGGAAGTGGTTTCTATTTCTACATCTGTTTCTTCCTCACTTTCCCCCATTTCTTTTTTTTTTTTTGAGTTTTCCTTCAGTTTCTTAGTGAAAATAGGCGAGGGTATTCCGCCTAAATTGTAGGCACAGGTGATAAATAAGAGAATACTCAAAATTCGACCCATAGAAGTTCTCAAGTCTGCCACAA